ATAGCCCAGAAAATCTATAAAATGATTGGATAATTGATTTATATGAATCCTATTCGGTTGAGACCAAAAAAAAAAATGACATTCCCATAAATTTACAAGGTAATATTTCCATTTCTTCATCAGAAGAGGAGTTCCTTTTGAAGACAGAATTGATTTTCCTTGATATCTGAAATAATGGATGAAAATATCCTTGAACAACCAAAGGATGGTATGAAAATCATTACGAAAAACCACTAAAAAATGTTCTATTTTTCCAAAAAAATGTGTTCGATCAAGAAAAGCTCTAGAGGATGTTGATCGTAAATGAGAAGATTGTTTACGCAGAAAAACGAATATGGATTCCGACTCATATACATGAAAATTATATAGGAACAGAAAAAATCTTCGATTCTCTTTTGAAAAAAAGAAATTCATTTGATTTTTTTGAGTAATAAGAATATTCCAATGATGATACTCGTAGAGAAAGAGTCTCAATAAGTGCAAAAAGGGGACATCTTGTATCCAACAACGAAGGATTTGAACCAATAGTTCCAGATGGATAGGATGGGGTATTAGGATATCTAATACATGATTTAAATGTGATAATTTATCCTCTAAAAAAGGAAATATGGAATGAATTGATCGTAAATTAATAGATTTGACTATTTCTTTTTTACCTTCTAGGGAAGATACTAATCGCAGTGAGAATGGAATTTCCACAATGACTGCAAACCCCTCTGATATCATTTGAGAATCAAAAATTTTATTATACCCAACTAATTGATTTTGATTCGAATCATTAGCCAAAAAAATCAAATGCTTCTGTTGATACATTTGAGTAATTAAACGTTTAACAATTAGTAAACTATATTTATTGGCATAACCTAAATTTTCCATAGGCTCATAAGGAATCGATTTATTTAACCCATGATCATGAGCAAGTGCATAAATGTATTCCTGAAAGAGAAGTGGATATAGGAAGTCTCGTTCTCGAGATCTATTTATCTTTAAATATCCTTGTAATTCCTCCATTTTAAATTAGATTTGAACCAAAGATGGGGATTTCTTGGGCCATCAAATGATACGAAACATAGTACGATACAGCCAAAACAAGGTATCCGGGCATATAGTAAAAAAAAAATAGATACCTTGGAGATGATTAATCAACGGATTCTCTCTTTTTCCATCCAATTGGGTTTTGTTCGTTATAACAATACCGAGATAGTTAGAAATCCTTTATTTTTGCAACCCGATCGCTCTTTTGACTTTAAGAATAAATTTTGTTTCTCAATATACTGTTTCTTCTACACATCCGTCTCCACTCAAGGATATAGTTAATAGTTAGGATTCATAAAAAAAGTGGAGAATCCACTTTTAAGGTTATGAAATAACCTTTTCCCGCACCAGGGACTAATATATTTCTAACGTATAATTAGATCGGGTAATTATTCGAATTAAGAACAGAAGCTCGTTGCTTTTTTTGTTTCCCTATAATTTGAGCTTTTCGGCTCTATCCATTTATTCACTCGATCCAAGCATGAATTGGTTTTTTTGTACCGCTCTAAGAATTAAAACTCTAAGAATACAAACAAGATTTTGTACCGATCCCGTAAGGATTAAGTACTCTTATCTTAGAGTTATTCGTTTATACGACATGCTGTTTTTTCCATTCATTCCCTCTCAGGATCAGTCGTGGTCTTACAAACTCTACCAATGGTATGGACGAATCCGTTGCTTCATCCAAATGTGTAAAAAATTCTAGCCGCACTTAAAAGCCGAGTACTCTACCGTTGAGTTAGCAACCCAAAAATTTCATTATGACGTGTAGATACGATCGGAAAAAAAGGAAAAATAGATTTTTCCTTTTTTTATTCAGAAGAGACTTCTTGTGTTGTGTCAATCGAATCCACAGAACCCATCACTTACATGAAGTTAAGTAAAAAATAAAAACTTATAGGTCGTGGATAATATAGATCTATTTATCCATGATCAATTATATTTGATCAATACACTATTGTCAATATGAGCGTCGAGAAAAGAAATTCAAAGAATCCCATAATAAGGACTTTTGTTGGATTGGCACTTCATAGATAACCTACATAGAGAATATAAAGAGAATAAAAAAAAAGTGTAAATGTAGAAAAGAAATAAGGAAGAATAAAATCTCGAGTTTATTCAATATTCATAAAGGTACATTTATAATTATATTATCCCATATGATCTCATATTACTTTACTATATTTATATATATATATATTAGATTATATATTAGATATATAAAATCAATATGAATAGAACAAAAAAATGGGGAAAGGAGGAGGGGAATAGTGAAGAAAAAATGACACAAAGCTAGTCTAGGGGCACCCCTTCTTTCTTTTTAATTTTTTGTAATTAACGCGAAGTTCCTTAAGTATCTCTGGCTTCTTTGAAATATAATGAACGGTTCCCGTAGGTTGAGCTCCCTTTTCAAGTAAATATAGAATAGCGAGAACGTTTAAATAAGTTTGATTCTTTATTGGATATTGGATCGTAAAAACCCACTTTCCGAAGATCTCTTCCTTCTCTTCGGGATCGAACATCAATTGCAACGATTCGATAGATAGCTCATTGGGATAGATATAGATGAACAATTCCTCCCTTAGAAACGTATAGGAGGCTTTTTCCTCGTACGGCTTGAGAAAGAATGATTCAAATTAAAAATTTGACTCTACTTATAGTATATATTTATATATATATAGTCATAGTATATATAGTAGCAAATAGATCCATAAAATCATCAAACCAATTCAATTAAACTATGACAATGATTTTAGTCGTTTTTTATTCTTCCTTCCCGAAAAAACCGAAAAGAAAAAATAATTCGTATTTATAACTCAAGTTGGACAATTCTCAAAGAGTTCAAAGGAAAAAAACCCTGATGGCATTTCATTTATTGAGCTGTCTCTAACCAATTTTTTTGTCTCGTTTAGAATCAAAATTTTTAATTACTTATTCTGCTTCTGCTCAAATTGTGGAGACAATTGAAAATGGCGTTTTCTTCTTCCGGGATCGTTTATCTTTGTTTTGAATCATTGGGTTTAGACATTACTTGATCCTTAATCGTTTCAAAAAAGGCCTTTTGTGATTTATTGACTATCGAAGAATCATATGAACGATTGATTCCCGTGCGATACACTTTTGATCGAAATAGTTTTTCCAATTTCAACAAAAGTTTCAAATCCAAAAGGGGATTTTGTTAGAATTGAATCTTTTCAATTTCTATATCGAAGATATGCTTACGAAGTTGTTCCGACTTATTGATTAAGGAAACACAAATCATCATAAACATAATATATATTTATTGATAAACATAATATATATTTATTTTATTGAATTTATTTTCCAATTGAATCATCAATGATTTCACCCAGCTACATAAAAAAAAAACAAAGAATAAAATGATAACAAAGTAATGGATGTAATAAAGTAAAGTCAATAGAATGTATAAAACAACCCTCTGATACAATCGTTATATTGATTTACAATTCTAAATTAGAACCCAATGCGAAATCAAAAAAACTAGGTAAAAAAAAATACATCTGTTACATATTGAACTTTCTTTTTTGTTAATTTGTTAATAAGATCCGGAAGACAGACATCCATATTAAAATTTATACCACCCATTGCGGATTAACTCCCATCTACTGACAAATTTTATGGGTCTCATGAGTCCTAAATAAAAAAGGAAGGTCCTCTTACGGTATGCTGGACAATCTTGTATAAGTGAAAAGACAAACAGATACATATTTTTTTTTTACCCAAAACAAACTTGTTTTGGGAGTCTTAATCCCAGCAATTAAATTAGTACCAAAGCCCCCTACCTACTGTTTAGAATTCAGCATCAAGATAGAATTAGTACCCTATTTTCTTTAGAGATAAGAATATAAAAGAAATATTTCTTTAGAGATAAGAATATAAAAGAAATAAGGAATATGGGGCTTTCACATTTCGATTCAGAATGCAGGATTGATAATTCAAAATAAAATAAATAGATATAGGACGTAAAGTTTTTCTAAGTAACTAACTTCAATATGAAGTTGAGCAAGACATGCCACTGAACATCCTATTTTATTTTTTTTATTAGAAATTCTACATTGATCCATATTCCTATCCTATCCAGGATCACAAATAGATTCTGTATGTCATCGGTACTCGGATTTGGTTTGTGAGAAAGAAAGTCAAAGATATGATTCTTTTCTGAGTCATTATAATTATAATATAAATCATAAACAAGGAACTAGAACTATTAAATAAATAAACATTACACTCTTAAACTAAAGAGAAGATTTTTAAAAGAACAAAAAAATCTTTATGAATTGGACGGCTCTGGGACGGAAGGATTCGAACCTCCGAGTCGCGGGACCAAAACCCGTTGCCTTACCACTTGGCCACGCCCCATTGAAATTTCTATTCAACACTAATAAACACTAATATAGGTATTGGTTGTTCGTCAATTCCCGCCCAAATATCCATGGAATCCATTAGATTGTTACTAAGATTTGACACGTGTAGTTGTAAAATAAAACTGAATTTATTGATCATTACATAGAATTCAATTAAGATATTGTATGAAAATATGATTCCTTCTATTTTCGTTTGAGAATAGAAGGATTTTTGATTGGGTTAGTCAAAGAAAAAGAAGGATTTTTTGGTCTATTTGAACTTTCTTCATTTTTACCTTATATCGATAACTCAATCAAAATACAATTATCTCCAAGAATAAAACATTTGTTATGCTTAATATCTTTAGTTTGATCTGTATCTATCTTAATTCTATACTTCATTCGAGTCATTTTTTCTTTGCCAAATTGCCCGAGGCTTATGCTTTTTTCAATCCAATCGTAGATGTTATGCCAGTCATACCTTTGTTCTTTTTTCTCTTAGCCTTTGTTTGGCAAGCTGCTGTCAGTTTTCGATAAAATCTTTAATACTGTCCTACAAACAAAACATTCAAGATTTTTTCAATAAAAAAAAAGATTCTAACAATCAATTGATAAGATCAGATAAGTCTTACATTGTGAACCCTCAATTCAAACATGGAAATTCTTGGATAAGCGCGATGAATCTAGATCACCTCACTTCCTCATTCTAACCTTCTACTTCCAGTGAACAAGGACCCTATACTATATAGGTATAGGGTCCCCACAATAAAAAACTAATTGAATTGTGTTGTGCGCATAAAAGATAATTTTAATACCGAAAGAGTCTTCTTGTCTTAGTCTTATTACAAATAAATTTATGAAACTTCCTTTCTTTTAGAGAAACCACTTTATTTCTTGGTTTGGTGTCAAAATGGAATATGTGGTATAAAAATGGATAATCTATTCCCTTTTTACCAAAAATGATCTTATCTTGGAGATTTTGTAATGCTTACTCTCAAACTCTTCGTTTACACAGTGGTGATATTCTTTGTTTCTCTCTTCATCTTCGGATTCCTATCTAATGATCCGGGACGTAATCCTGGACGTGAGGAATAAAAAAATAAGGGATTTTTTCTTGCTTTATTTCTGAATTTTATTATGATTTTATCTATTCTAGATATCTAACTATGCTATGATAAAAAAGTGCTCGAGATTTTATTTCGAATTTGAAATAAAATCTCAAGTCATCAGAATAAAGATAAACGGAAAGAGAGGGATTCGAACCCTCGGTACGAATAACTCATACAACGGATTAGCAATCCGACGCTTTAGTCCACTCAGCCATCTCTCCCAATTAAACAAAGGATAATTACTATGTTACACATGAAGTAAAGAAATACACATGAAGTAAAGAAAAAATCTTTCTTTTTCTTTCTTTATTCTAGACTATAGAATCAATTATAGATACCACTACAAAAGATACAAATTTTTAAAGTTTTTCAGCAATTAAATTACATTTAGATAACGGGAATACCCGCAAAAAATAAAGTAAATTAAATAAAGAATACCCTTTTTTTTTTCGATTTCGTATGAAAGCTTCTTTTATTCCCCGGCCTGGATAGGTACTGACCAGGCCGTTTATTGTTTTGTTCCAATGAATCATACATGAAATTATTCATCTGATTTGAAAACAAAAATACATTGCATCAACAACAATATAGGTGTTTTTTTTATTCCTATGATATAGGCGATATAGGATAATAAGTGCCATTTCTTATTATTCATGTTATTTTCCAACTTTTCTTTATCTCGATTTAGAATTTAAAAAAGAATAAAATAGAGCTGTGGATTCTTACACAATTTCTTTTTATGTTCTGACTTCAATGGTTCTTTCGGACCACACCTGTCACTAAATAACTCACCCAAGATAGAACTTGTTATTTCAATAGGCTTTCCTTTGCCTATCTCATCAAGTTCTCCCCGAAAAAAACGTCAACATTCTAATTTCATTATTTTGTTCCGATCCTATCTTGATTACGTACGATGATCTTGTTCGACAAATGATCCATTCATATACAATAATCACATTGTAGCGGGTATAGTTTAGTGGTAAAAGTGTGATTCGTTCTATTAACAACTGAAATAGTTAAGGGGTCTTTCGGTTTTATTCATATTCCGTTCCGATTAAAAACTTTATTTCTTAGAAAGGATTTCATCCTTTACCTCTCAATAAACGATTTGAGGAAGAATATACATTCTCGTGATTTGTATCCAAAGGTCAATTATAAATATTATAAATTCCCAAAATTGGATTATGGAATCGCGAAGCATAATTTTTTTTTTGAATTGGATAAAGACTTCCAATTGAATGAGTATGAGTAAAGAATCCATGGAGGGAGATACACAAAGTATTTTTCTAATCGTAACTAGATCTTCAATTTTTTTTAGAGGGGAGATTGGAGCAAAATAGCTATAAAAATTAAACGATGACTTTGGTTTACTAAAGCCATCTATATATTGTTTCAGCTCGGTGGAAACACAATTATTTTCCTCAGGATTCGCACAAGTAGAAATAAAGAACGAAGTAACTAGAAGGATTTGTTATAATTCCACTCTTCTAGAGGGATCATCTAAAAAGCGAGTTGTTTTGGATGCATTCAGGCAGAAAAGCTGACATAGATGTTATGGTTCTAATTTTTTTTATTTGTATTACGTTTACGACTTAGATCTGGGACTCGATCTTCCATAAAGGAGCCGAATGAAACCAAAGTTTCATGTTCGGTTTTGAATTAGAGACGTTCAAATTTTAAATGATGAATTGACGTCGACTATAACCCCTAGCCTTCCAAGCTAACGATGCGGGTTCGATTCCCGCTACCCGCTATAGCTATATATTTATTATGATAATAACGCATATATCATTAATGTGAATAAATGTAAATACACCTCTTTTTTATTCCCGAAATTCTTTCACATACAATCCAAAAATTTTTTTACGAGCAGGATATCATATCAAGATAGGAAAGGCAAAAAATTAGAAATAAAAAAGTCGGAATGAAAAGCGTCCATTGTCTAATGGATAGGACAGAGGTCTTCTAAACCTTTTGTATAGGTTCAAATC